TATGTCCGAATCTCATTAATAACGAATCAAGTTACATATGTAACGGATCCATAATAAAGACTGTAGTTCAGTCTATCTCATAGGTACGAAAAACCCCTAATTCGTTCATCTTATCTTATTAATAAAATTCGAATCGAAAGAACAAGTACTTAAATATTCTCTTCGATCGGTCTTTTTTATCTATCTCACACAAAAAAATAAAATGGGGTTTTTTTTGTCAATCCATTTATCTGCTTTAAATCGTTGATGATTCAATTCGAAAAGAAACAGATATTTTAATTTTTTTAATAAAAAGTAAAGTTAAAGTGTTGCATTCATACAATAACATACAATAATAGGTGGGATCTTGCTAAGATTGCTTCAAAAAAATTTTTGCCATCTTTGTATAGAAGAATTTGTATAGAAGAAAAAAGGGTATAGATTAATATGTTTATGTATCGACGGAACCAATGACTATTCATGATTCCATAATTGAATCAATTCCATATGGGTTCCAAATTAGAGGAATTTTTTGTTATGGTAAAACTTCGTTTGAAACGCTGTGGTAGAAAGCAACGTGCGACTTGAAGGACACGATCCGTTGTGGATTTTTATTCTTACATCCGCCATCTTTTCTATGAATGAAGGTGCTCTTGACCCGACATCTGTTCTGTTTTCACTAGAATCCTTTTTTGTTAGGTTGTAATGAATATAGTACATGATGGAGCTCGGGTAGAAAGTATGGATTCATCTTTCAGGGGGCAAGAATCTAGGGTTAATACCAATCAATAAATTGGAACAACTTTGTAAGTATATCATATATATCAATATAGAAATTGAAAGGATCCGATTCAGTCAAGTTTTTAATTAAAAAGCAAAATTTGTTGAAATTGAGAAAAGTCTTTCGATTCAAAGTGTATCACGCGGGAATCGAGCGTTTATATGATTCTTTGATAGAAAGAAATCACAAAAGGGGTATGTTGCTGCCATTTTGTAAGGATTAAGAAGCACCGAAGTAATGTCTAAACCCACTGATTTAAAACAAAAAAAGGATCCCAGAACAAGGAAACACCGTTTTTTCAATTGTCTCAATAACTGGATAATAATAATAATAAAGATTAAATGAGACAAGCAAGAGGGGGTTAAAGACCATTCAAAAAATGAAATAAATTGCCTAAAGATTTTTTTCTTTTAAGCTCTTTGAGAATTATCCAACTTGAGTTATGGGTACAAATGATTTTTATTTTTTCAGGAAGGAGGAAGAAAAAAATGAGTTAAATCCCATTCTAATTTATTTTATCAACTCCTTTGCCAGAAATTAGAATTCTATACGTATACAAAACTCCAAATCATTTTTTCTCGAGCCGTACGAGGAGAAAACTTCCTATACGTTTCTAGGGGGGGTCTTGTTCATTTACTTAGATCTATCCCAATGAGCCGTCTATCGAATCGTTGCAATTGATGTTCGATCCCGAAGAGAAGGAAGAGATCTTCGGAACGTAGGTTTTTATGATCCGATAAAGAATCAAAGTTATTTAAACGTTCCTGCTATTCTATATTTCCTTGAAAAGGGCGCTCAGCCCACAGGAACTGTTCGGTATCTTTTAAAAAAGGCAGAGGTTTTTAAGTAACTTGGTCCTAATCAAACAAAATTGAATTAATGAAATAAAGAAATAGCAAGGGATAGTAATTCTTATATAAATTTTTGTATTTATATATATACTTTTTTCCTTTTTTGGATTCTACTCATATCTATTTTTCATTGCTTCTATAAAATCTCATGTTCTAGAACGACAAAACTCGAGTTGCTTGATCCTAGAAATATAAAATTCTGGGAGTTCCTTCAATTGGTCGGTTTTCGTTGAATATAATAAGTAATAACCAAGGAATCCTCCCTTTTTTATTCTAGTTACTTATTATTGATTCAATCTGATATTTTTTTCTACTTGGTATTTTTTTTTATTCCTCTATCTAAAATCTAAACTTTTTTAAGCTATGTAGTGCCAATCCAACACAAGCCCTTTTTTAATAGTATTTAAAAAAATTCCATTTATATTTATTTTGTTTTTCCGTTGTATTATTTTCTCAACATTTATATTGACAACAGTGTATCGAACAAATATAATTCATCGTGATAAGTCGATAAATTTGTTTTTGTCCGAGCGGTTTGATTTTTACCTTATATTATTCAAATGATGGGATTCCTTGAATTCTCTTTGATATAATAAGAATAGGGGTTTTGATTTAAAAGTCGATAACATAAGAACGAAGAGGTGGTCTATAAATTTTGACATTTATCTATCTTTTTTTTTTGATTGTATTTTCATAAACTTTTTATATTTGGGTTGCTAACTCAACGGTAGAGTACTCGGCTTTTAAGTGCGGCTAGGATCTTTTACACATTTGGATGAAGCGAGGGATTCGTCCATACCATCGGTAAAGTTTGGAAGACCACGACTGATCCTGAAAGGGAATGAATGGAAAAAATAGCATGTCGGATCAACGAAGAGTTCTGAGAATA